GAATGAAATTAACTTATTTCAAATGAAATAAGCTGTTTTCATATAATTTTTTTTTTTTTTTTTTTTTTATACTTACATTTAAGTGGTATATATAACTTAAATGTAAATATACGTTTTAATATTTAAATAAATAAAAAAAGTACAGTTTAAAAAATAAATTTTTATGAATCTAGATAATTTAAAATTCCAATATAGACATTTCCGAGAATTAAAAGATCAACTTCATATAAATAGATAAATGATTATAATAAATTTATTTTTAATATTAATTTATAACAATGTTTATAATGTTAGATTATATTATATACTAATAAATTGATAATACTGTTATTCATCTATGAATCTTAAGGTTTTTTTTTATATGAATATAGATATCTATTAATTAACTAAATATTTATATACATATATATATATATTAATCTTAACTTGGTATATCGTTTATTTATTTTTAATATTTATATAATTATAAAAGATAAATATTCATCTAAAATAAATATATGATAAAGTATTTATAAATAAATTTAATATTTATAAAATTTATTAAAAAAAAAAAAAAAAAAAAAAAATTAGATGAAACTTAAATATTAATTAAATTACTAATGATCAATATGATTTTTTTTTATTATTTAATTTAATTATTATTTCAATTTATATATTAATTTTTTTTTATTATTTATACTATTATAATTAATAATATTAATTTTAAAATTAAATTAAAAAATTAATAATAAGATTAAATGTAATTAATTTTTATAAAAGGTTAAGTTTCATCTAATTTTTTTAATGAAAAACGGTATATTACTTAGGGGGTGATTGCTGATCAGGAGATACTACTAACTTATTTTATTTAAGTTTAATTTATTTTTTTTTTTATATTGACTTATTTATGTTATTTAACTTAATGTTTATGTATATCATTATTTAATATTATTCTAGAATTTAATTAATATTAAAGTTTTATTTTGGCTTTGAATTTTATTATTGATTTATTTTATATGTAAGTTTTTGCGTGTATTTTTGCTTATTTAAATAGTAAGTAAAATTTAATTATATTCTCAGTAAATAGTATTATTAATCAAAGAAATTTGGAAATAGTAATTTCATAGAGTATTGGCTAAATTTGTGCCAGCAGCCGCGGTTACACAAATAATGCAAATAAAATTTGTTCAGTGTGAGTTAAAATTTATTATATAAAAATAATATTAGATTTATTAGGTGAAATTTTAAATTTAAAAATTTTTTATTATGAAGGTTTTGAAGCTTGTAAATTTTATTTATAAACTAGGATTAGATACCCTATTATTTAAAATGTAATTTCATTCACTAAGGTAGTAGTAGTTATGTTCTTGAAACTTAAAAAATTTGGCGGTATTTTAGTCTATTCAGAGGAACCTGTCCTGTAATTGATAATCCACGATGAACCTCACTTAAATTTGTTTTTCAGTTTATATACCGTCGTTATCAGAATATTTTATTAGAATAATAATTTTCTATAATTCTTATAAGAATTTATATCAGATCAAGGTGTAGCTTATGTTTAAGTAGAGATGGGTTACAATAAATTTATTTAAACGGATCTAATTTTGAAATGTTTAGTGAAGGTGGATTTGATAGTAAAATTTTAAAGATTGTTAATTTGATTTTAGCTCTAGAATATGCACACATCGCCCGTCGCTCTTGCTATTAAGGTAAGATAAGTCGTAACATAGTAGATGTACCGGAAGGTGTATCTAGAATGACAATTTAAAGCTTATTTAGTAAAGCATTTCATTTACATTGAAAAGATTTTTGTGCAAATCAATATAAATTGATCAAAATTTATTTATTATTTTATTTTGCTTTTAAATTAATATATTAAAAATAATTATATAGTTAAGTGTTTTAGTAATTTTTAATGAAAAAATAATATTAATAATAGTGGATTAGTATTGTGAAAGATAATTGAAATATTTTGAAAAATTTTTGTGTTAAAAGAAAATTTAATTTATTGTACCTTGTGTATCAGGGTTTATCAAATAATTAATATATATATTATTAATCTCGATTTTATAAGAGTTAATAGTTTATTAAAGTTAATGTGTCAAAATTATTTTAAATAAACTATTAGAAATGAAATGTTATTCGTTTATAAAGGTATCTAGTTTTTTTAGAAATAAATTTAATTTACAAATTTTTGATTTTTTAGTTATTTATTTAATTGAAAAATTTATTTATTTGAATATTTTAAGGGATAAGCTTTAAAATAAATTATTAAAAATTAATAGTGGTAATATAAAATGTATGCTTAGAATTAGCAATCATTATAAAGTTTGTTATAAATTATTTTATAAATTATATTATTTATTATATTTTAATTTATTTATAAAAATTTTTTTATGAGTTATATATAAAAAGGAATAATGATAGAATTAGTATATTTTTTTGTTTATGTAATTTTATATGATAAGTTTATATAAAGAACTCGGCAAAGATTTTACCCGCCTGTTTAACAAAAACATGTCTTTTTGAGTTATTTTTAAAGTCTGACCTGCCCACTGAAGTTATTTAAATGGCCGCAGTATTCTAACTGTGCAAAGGTAGCATAATCATTAGTCTTTTAATTGAAGGCTGGTATGAACGGTTGGACGAGGTATAAGCTGTTTCATATAAATTTATAGTAGAATTTTATATTTTAGTCAAAAAGCTAAAATTTAATTAAAAGACGAGAAGACCCTATAAATCTTTATACTTTACATTGTTTAAATTTTTTAGATTAATTTTATTTTTATAATTTAGAGTATTTTGTTGGGGTGATATTAAAATTTAATGAACTTTTAATTATTTAAAATCATTAATTTATGAGTTATTGATCCATTAGTAGTGATTATAAGATTAAGTTACTTTAGGGATAACAGCGTAATTTTTTTGGAGAGTTCATATCGATAAAAAAGTTTGCGACCTCGATGTTGGATTAAGATATATTTTTAGGTGTAGCCGCTTAAATGTGAAGTCTGTTCGACTTTTAAATTCTTACATGATCTGAGTTCAGACCGGCGTAAGCCAGGTTGGTTTCTATCTTTAATATATTATAATATCTTAGTACGAAAGGACCAGGTATTAGAATAATAATATTTTATATTAGGAATATGATTAATATATTATACACTATTTTGGCAGATTAGTGCAATAAATTTAGAATTTATTTATGTAATTTATATTACAAATAGTACTTGTTTTTTATAGAATTTATTTTATCAATTATTGGAAGTTTAATTTTGGTAATTTGTGTTTTAGTTAGAGTGGCTTTTTTAACTCTTTTGGAACGGAAGGTTCTAGGTTATATTCAGATTCGTAAGGGACCGAATAAAGTAGGGTTGATAGGAATTCCCCAGCCTTTTTGTGATGCGATTAAGTTATTTACTAAGGAACAAACTTACCCTCTTTTATCAAATTATATTTCTTATTATTTTTCTCCTATTTTTTCTTTATTTTTATCTTTGGTTGCTTGATTATGCATTCCTTTATTTGTTAAGCTGTTTTCATTTAATTTAGGTTTGTTATTTTTTTTATGTTGTACTAGTTTAGGTGTATACACTGTTATAATTGCTGGTTGATCTTCTAATTCTAATTATGCATTATTAGGGGGTTTACGGGCTGTGGCACAAACTATTTCTTATGAAGTTAGAATAGCATTAGTTTTATTATCTTTTGTATTTTTAATTGGAAGCTATAATATTTTAGACTTTTTTTATTATCAAAAAAGTATTTGATTTTTGGTAATTTTATTCCCTATTAGTTTGGTTTGATTTTGTATTTGTTTAGCTGAAACTAATCGTACTCCTTTTGATTTTGCAGAAGGTGAATCGGAGTTAGTTTCTGGGTTTAATATTGAATATAGAAGAGGGGGATTTGCTTTAATTTTTATAGCTGAATATGCTAGAATTTTATTTATGAGTATGCTATTTTGTGTAATTTTTTTAGGTTGCGATGTATTTAATGTTATATTTTATGTTAAGTTAACATTTATTTCATTTGTTTTCATCTGAGCTCGGGGGACTTTACCTCGGTTTCGTTATGATAAATTAATATATTTAGCTTGAAAGAGTTTTTTACCTTTTTCATTAAACTTTTTATTATTTATTATTGGGTTAAAGTTAATGTTGATTTATTATATGTGGTTAATAAAATTTAGTAAAGTCAATAGAAAGGTTGATTTCTATCTTATGTTTTCAAAACATATGCTTGTTCAAGCTCATTAACTAATTAATTAAATTGTCTCATCATTTATTTACTAATGGGTTAATAATATAATACAAGAAGTAAATTACAGTTAAGATTTGTCCTACTAATACATAAGGTTCTTCTACTGGTCGTGCTCCAATTCATGTTAATAAAATTACTGTAACAACTATAGTTCAAAATAATATTTTGTTAATAGGGTAGAATTGGATACCTCGAAATTTTCTTAAGTGATAGAATGGAAGAATTGCTAAAATGGCAATTGAGAGGACTAGGGCAATTACTCCTCCAAGTTTATTTGGAATAGACCGTAGAATTGCGTAAGCAAATAGGAAGTATCATTCTGGTTGGATATGTACTGGGGTAACTAATGGGTTGGCGGGAATGAAATTATCTGGGTCTCCTAATAAATAGGGATTAATTAGTGTTAATAGAATTAGTGCAGCGATTATAATAACAAATCCTACAATATCCTTGTATGAGAAGTAGGGGTGGAAGGGAATTTTATCAATATTAGAATTTAGTCCGATGGGGTTATTAGACCCTGTTTGATGGAGGAATAATAAATGAATTAAGGTTATTGCTAGTACAATAAACGGTAAGATGAAGTGGAATGTAAAGAATCGTGTAAGTGTGGCATTATCTACAGCGAATCCTCCTCATACCCATTGAACTAAATCAATTCCTAAATAGGGAATAGCCGATAATAAGTTAGTAATAACTGTGGCACCTCAAAAAGATATTTGACCTCAGGGTAATACGTACCCTATGAATGCTGTTGCTATCACTAGGAATAAAATTAGTACTCCTACTAATCAGGTAGGAGTGAATAAATAAGATCCGTAGTAAATCCCACGTCCAACATGTAGGTAAATACAAATGAAGAAAAATGATGCACCGTTGGCGTGAAGAGTTCGTAATAATCATCCATAATTTACATCACGGCAAATGTGATTTACACTATTGAATGCTAAGTTGATGTCTGCAGTATAATGTATAGCTAAAAATAATCCTGTTAGAATTTGAATGATTAAACATAAACCTAGTAATGACCCGAAATTTCATCATGCTGAAATATTAATTGGGGCTGGAAGATCTACTAGTGCATTATTTGCAATTTTAAATAAGGGGTGTTGGGTTCGTAAAGGTTTGTTCATTAGTTTATTTGTCGAAGAGGTCCATAAAATAATTTAGTAATTTTTACTACTGCGATTAATGTAATTAATAAATAGTTTATTAATAAAATAGTAATAAAGTTTGTTGGGTAATTATATAGTTTATGGAGACTTAAAGAGTTTTCAGAGACGGTTAAGTTAAAGTTATATAAAGGTTGTATTTCTAAATTTTGGATAAATGAAGATGTAGATATTTTATCTAAAAATGCGGCAATTAGTGTAGTAGTTAATATAATTATTATACAGATAGTTGTTAATTTTATGGAAAGTGAAAATATTTCATTTGATGCTAGGGAAGTTACATAAATGAATAGAACTAATATACCTCCTAAAAAAATTAAAAATAAGACATATGAAAATCAGAATCTTTTAGCTATTAGTCCAGTAATTAAACAAATTTGTAATGTTTGAATTAATAGTATTAATCCTATTGCTAAGGGGTGATTTATTTGAATAAAAATTAATCTTGAGATTAGTGTTGAAGAATATAAGAAGAGTTGTATAATTTCAGGAGGTAGTTTATTTAAAATATTAATTTTGGGGATTAATGATAAAGTTATTTCTTTTCTCTTGAAGTTTTAAAAGACAAAATCTTATTTTTGGTTTACAAGACCAATGTTTTTATTAAACTATTAAAACTAATGTTAATGAGTTTATACTGAGGATTACCTTGTTTTTTATTTTTAATAGGGATTTTTGTTTTTGTTTCTAATCGTAAACATTTATTATCTATGCTTTTAAGTTTGGAATATATTGTATTAAGTTTATTTTTTCTTTTGTTCATTTATTTAAATTTAATGGATTATAGAAGATTTTTTAGTATAATATTTTTAACTTTTAGAGTATGTGAAGGTGCTTTGGGCCTTTCAATTTTAGTTTCTATAATTCGTACACATGGGAATGATTATTTTCAATCGTTTAATGTATTACAATGTTAAAATTGATTTTTATAATACTTTTTATTAGTCCTATTTGTTTTATGAATGGTTTATTTTGAATGGTTCAGAATTTATTATTTATTGTAACTTTTGTTTTCATTATTTTAAATTATTGTACTAATTATTTTGTAAATATTTCATATTTTTTAGGATTTGACGTTATTTCTTGTGGTCTTATTTTATTGAGATTTTGAATTTGTACACTTATAATTAGTGCTAGTGAGTCTGTTTATAAGTACAATAATTATAAAAATTTATTTTTATTTAATGTTTTGATTTTGTTGATTTTCTTGGTGTTAACTTTTAGAAGAATGAATTTGTTTATATTTTATTTATTTTTTGAAAGAAGATTAATTCCTACTTTATTTTTAATTTTGGGTTGAGGGTATCAGCCAGAGCGTCTTCAGGCTGGGGTTTATTTACTATTTTATACATTATTGGTTTCTTTACCTATGTTGGTTGGAATTTTTTATTTATATAATAATTTAAATACAATAAATTTTTATTTATTGAGTAATTATATATTTAATTATGACCTGTTATATTTATCTTTAATTTTAGCTTTTTTAGTTAAAATACCTATATTTTTAGTTCATTTGTGACTTCCTAAGGCTCATGTTGAAGCTCCGGTTTCAGGGTCAATAATTTTAGCTGGTATTATACTTAAGTTAGGTGGTTATGGTTTATTACGAGTTTTTTCTTTTTTGCAGTTAAGAGGTATTAAATATAACTATGTGTGAGTTAGAATTAGACTTGTGGGAGGAGTTTTAATTAGTTTGGTTTGTTTGCGTCAAACTGATTTAAAGGCTTTAATTGCTTATTCATCAGTTGCCCATATAGGAATTGTTTTAGGGGGTTTAATAACTTTAACTTATTGAGGTCTTTGTGGTTCTTATACTTTAATGATTGCTCACGGGCTATGTTCGTCTGGATTATTTTGTTTAGCTAATATTACATATGAACGATTAGGGAGTCGGAGTTTATTAATCAATAAGGGTTTATTGAATTTTATACCTTCAATAACTTTATGATGGTTTTTGTTAAGAGCTTGTAATATAGCTGCGCCTCCTTCTTTAAATTTATTAGGGGAAATTTCTTTGTTAAATAGAATTGTAAGTTGATCTTGGGTTACTATAATTTCTTTATCTTTATTATCTTTTTTTAGTGCTGCTTATACTTTGTATTTATACGCTTATAGTCAACATGGAAAGATTTTTTCAGGAGTTTATTCATTTAGAGGGGGTAAGATTCGTGAATTTTTTTTATTATTTCTTCATTGATTTCCTTTAAATTTATTAATTTTAAAGAGAGATATTTGCTTATTTTGACTTTAGATCTAAATAGTTTATTTAAAATATTGATTTGTGGTGTCAATGAAATGAGGTTTATCATTTTAGATCGTGAAATATTTATCAATTTGTAGAATTAGATTTTTAATTCTAATTACTATTAGAATTAGTTTTTTTACTTCTAGATTAGTGTTTTTGTTAAATGATTATTCTTTATTTTTAGAGTGAGAAGTTGTCAGTTTAAATTCAACTAGAATTGTGATGACCTTTTTGTTTGATTGAATAAGACTATTATTTATATCATTTGTTTTGTTAATTGCTTCTTTAGTAATTTATTATAGGAAGGAATATATGAGAGGAGATACAAATATTAATCGTTTTATTATATTAGTTTTAATGTTTGTATTGTCAATAATGTTATTAATTATTAGTCCTAATTTAATTAGAATTTTATTAGGATGAGACGGTTTAGGATTAGTGTCTTATTGTTTAGTTATTTATTTTCAAAATGTTAAATCTTACAATGCTGGGATACTTACTGCTTTATCTAATCGGATTGGGGATGTGGCCTTTTTATTAGCAATTGCTTGAATATTAAACTATGGAAGTCGAAATTATATTTTTTATTTAGAAAGCATGAAGGATAGTATTGAAATAGAAATTATTGGAGCATTAATTATGTTAGCTGCTATAACTAAAAGAGCTCAGATTCCTTTTTCTTCTTGGTTACCTGCTGCTATAGCAGCCCCTACTCCTGTATCAGCTTTAGTTCATTCTTCAACTCTGGTAACTGCTGGGGTTTATTTATTGATTCGATTTAATATTTTATTAAGAGGTAGATGGTTGGGAGATTTGTTATTGTTGCTTTCTGGGTTGACAATATTTATAGCGGGATTAGGAGCTAATTTTGAATTTGATTTAAAGAAGATTATTGCTCTTTCTACATTAAGACAATTAGGCCTTATAATAAGAATTTTATCTATAGGATTTTATAAGCTTGCTTTTTTTCATTTATTAACTCATGCTTTATTTAAGGCATTATTATTTATGTGTGCTGGAGCTATTATTCATAATATAAATAATTCTCAGGACATTCGATTGATAGGGGGATTGGGAGTATATATACCTCTGACTTCTGGGTGTTTTAATGTAGCTAATTTAGCTTTGTGTGGTATACCTTTTTTAGCTGGATTTTATTCTAAGGATTTGATTTTAGAAGTTGTTTCGTTAAGTTATATTAATATATTCTCTTTTTTTCTTTATTTTTTTTCCACTGGGTTGACTGTCTGTTATTCTTTCCGGTTGGTTTATTATACTATAACTGGAGAATTAAATTGTGGTTCTTTAAACATGTTGAGAGATGAAGGTTGAGTTATGTTGCGAGGTATAAGTGGTTTACTAATAATGAGAATTGTTGGAGGTAGAATATTAAGTTGATTAATTTTTCCTACTCCCTATATAATTTGTTTACCTAGTTATTTAAAATTATTAACTTTATTTGTTTGTGTGGTAGGAGGTGTATTGGGTTATTTAATTTCTAATGTTTCTTTATTTTATTTTAATAAGTCTTTGTATAATTATCTAGTGAGTTATTTTTCTGGTTCTATATGATTTATACCTTATATTTCTACTTACGGAATTATTAATTATCCATTAGTTTTAGGAATAAGAGTATGTAAATCTTTTGATCAGGGTTGGTCAGAATTTTTAGGGGGTCAAAATTTATATAATGAATTAGTTAAATATTCTCAGTATGTATCTGTTATGCACAATAATAACTTAAAGGTTTATCTTTTATTATTTGTTTTATGAATTATTTTCTTGTTTTCATTTTTTTTAATTTTTTATTCAAGTAGCTTAAAATAGAGCATAACACTGAAGATGTTAGGGTAATTGAATAATTCTTGGATGTAGTGTATTATATTTAGTAATTTATAAAAATAGAAAATTTTATTTTTACAATGAAAATGTAATGTTTTTATTAAACTATATAAACAGAAGTACAAATGGAGTTTAACCATTAAAAGATAAAAGTTAGCAGCTTTTTCTTGAACGTCATACTTCCTTAATTGGAGATCAATCTCAGTTCTATCATTAACAGTGATAAGCCTCTTTTTGGCTTCAATTAATATTTAATTATAGAATAAGGGCATAAAATGCCTAAGATTAGGTCGAAACTAATTGCAATAAATCGCTTCATATTCTGAGTTATAAGGTAGATTGATATTTCAATACTTTTTGAATGCAAATCAAATGTTATAATTAACTACAACCCTAATTTGATCAATTTAATATTCCTTGGTTTCATTCATGGTATAGTCCAATAATTAAGATAATAATGAATACAATACTTGTTGTAGTTCATATAATGATGTTAGAAATTGAAATGATTAAAATTATAGGTAAAATAAGGGCAATTTCTACATCAAAAATTAAGAAAATAATTGTAATTAAAAAAAATCGAAGTGAAAAAGGTAGCCGTGAAGAAGACTTGGGATCAAATCCGCATTCAAAGGGGGAACATTTTTCACGGTCTGTTAGTGCTTTTTTTGATAAAATGGAAGCTAGGGTTATAACTACACTGGTGATGATAATTAGAATTGATGCTATAATAGTAATTGAAAAAATTATCTATACTACTAATTAGTAGACCTTATGATTGGAAGTCAAATATACTTATATACTATATAGATAAAAATTAATTATCCTCCTCATCAATAAATTGAAATATAAAGGAATAACCAAACAATATCAACGAAATGTCAGTATCATGCAGCTGCTTCAAACCCAAAGTGGTGAGTTTTAGAAAAGTGGTTGTTTAAATGTCGAATTAAGCATACTAGAAGAAATGTCGTTCCAATTAATACATGAATTCCGTGGAATCCTGTTGCTATGAAAAAAGTAGAACCATAAACTGAATCTGCAATGGTAAATGGTGCTTCGATATATTCATATGCTTGCAGAATAGTAAAATAGATTCCTAAGAGAACTGTAAAAAATAACCCTTGTGTTGCTTGAGAATGATTACCTTCTATTAAACTATTGTGTGCTCATGTAACAGTAACTCCTGAAGATAATAAAATGGCTGTATTTAATAGTGGAATTTGGAATGGATTAAAGGGTTGAATTCCTGCAGGAGGTCATATAGCTCCCAGTTCAATGGCTGGAGATAAACTTCTGTGGAAAAAAGCTCAGAAGAAAGATACAAAAAATAAAACTTCTGATAAAATGAATAGAATTATTCCTCACCGTAATCCTAATGTTACAGGTAAGGTGTGTAGTCCTTGAAAAGTTCCTTCTCGAGATACGTCTCGTCATCATTGATAAACTGTTAAAATAGTAATAATATTTCCTAATGCAAACAATGAAATATCATATTGATGGAATCATTTTACTAATCCTGAGACAGAGGTTATAGCTCCGATTGCTCCTGTTAAAGGTCAGGGGCTATAATCTACTAAATGAAATGGGTGGTTTGAGTGTGTTGACATTAATTTACTTCTCTAGAGTATAGTGTACTTAGAACTGCAAATACATATGATTGAATAATAGCAACTGCTGATTCTAGAACTAATAGAGCAATTTGACCAATTAATAATAATGATACAATTGCGTAAGAAAGTGAAGGTCCAGTGTTTCCTAAAAGAGTAAGTAATAAATGTCCTGCAATTATATTAGCTGCTAATCGAACAGCTAAAGTTCCAGGTCGAATAATGTTACTAATTGTTTCAATACATACTATAAATGGTATAAGAACTGCTGGGGTTCCTTGAGGTACTAGGTGAGCGAATATGTGTTGTGTGTGATTAATTCATCCATAAAGTATGAAACATAATCATAGGGGTAGAGCTAGTGTAAGTGTAAGTGTTAAGTGACTTGTTCTTGTGAAAATATAAGGAAATAGTCCTATAAAATTATTAAATAAAATTAATGAAAATAAAGATACAAAAATAAAAGTTGATCCTGAATGTCCTGATGGGCCAAGAAGAGTTTTGAATTCCTTATGAAGTGTAATAAGAATTGAATTTCAAAAAATATGTCATCGTGAAGGTATTAATCAGTAGGCAGAAGGAATTAGAAGAAGTCCTAAAAATGTTCTTATTCAATTTAATGACAAATTGAAAATACTTGATGAAGGGTCGAATACAGAGAATAGATTTGTTATCATTTTCAGTTTAAAGAAGTTGTTGAATACTTGCTTGAAATTTCTGATTTAGGTGTTTTAGGAATTACAGAGTAATAATTTATTATACTAAACAAGATAAAAGTAATTGAAAAGATAATAAATAAACTTAATCAACCAATTGGGGCTATTTGAGGCACCAAAAAATATTAAATAGTTTAATAATTTTAGTTTGACATACTAATGTTATTTTTTAACTAATTTTTTCCATTAGAAGTAAGTGCTAATTTACTATAAGATGGTTTAAGAGACCAGTACTTGCTTTCAGTCATCTAATGAAAATTATGAATTAGTTCTATTAGTTACTCATTTGATAAAATGATTTACAGGAAGTCTTTCAATTACAATAGGTATAAATCTGTGATTAGCTCCACAAATTTCTGAACATTGACCGTAAAATAATCCAGGTCGGTTTATTAGGAAATTAGTTTGGTTTAATCGACCAGGGGTTCCGTCTACCTTTACACCTAAGGCTGGTACTGTTCATGAGTGAATTACATCTGCAGCCGTTACTAAAATTCGAATTTGTGAATTTATAGGAAGAACTACGCGGTTGTCAACATCTAGAAGTCGGAATCCGTCTGTTGCTAATTCATTAGTTGGAACTATATATGAATCAAATTCCACGTTTATAAAATCTGAATATTCATAACTTCAATATCATTGGTGTCCAATAGCCTTTAATGTAACCGAGGGTTCATTAATTTCATCTAATAAATATAGTAATCGAAGGGAGGGGAAAGCAATAAATAGTAGTACAATTGCTGGAAGAATCGTTCAAATTATTTCAATAGTTTGACCATGTAAAAGATTTCGGTTAGTATATGAATTAAAGAATAATATAAATATTAAATAACCTACTAATGTTGTAATTATTACTAAAATTATTAAAGCGTGATCATGAAAGAAGGTAAGTTGTTCCATAAGAGGAGAGGCTCTATCTTGAAGGCCAAGGGCAGCTCATGTTGTCATTAGTTTCTAATAAAAGTAAAATACTTTATATATGGAGCTTAAATCCATTGCACTAATCTGCCATATTAGATAATTAGTTAAAAGAGGTAGTTCTGAATAACTGTGTTCAGCTGGAGGGGTATTTTGAAGTCATTCAATTGAAGAACTAAGCTGTATAGGGTGAATTACTTGTCGTTGTGTTACTAAACTTTCTCAAATGATGAATAGGAAGAATAAAATTCCTAGTAAAGAAATAGATGAACCAATAGTAGAAACTACATTTCATGTTGTGTAAGCATCTGGATAGTCTGAATATCGTCGAGGTATACCAGCTAATCCTAAAAAGTGTTGTGGGAAGAAGGTTAAATTTACTCCGATAAACATGATAATAAATTGACTTTTTAATCATTTAGGATTTAATACTAGCCCTGTAAATAGGGGATATCAGTGAACGAATCCTGCTATAATAGCAAAGACTGCTCCTATTGATAATACATAGTGGAAATGAGCTACTACGTAATATGTGTCATGAAGAATAATATCTACAGATGAATTGGCAAGAACTACTCCTGTTAATCCTCCTACTGTAAATAGGAATACAAACCCTAGGGCTCATAATATGGCTGGTGAATAGTTTAATTGCGTACCGTGTAATGTAGCCAGTCAACTAAAAATTTTAATACCTGTGGGTACTGCAATAATTATTGTAGCTGAAGTGAAATAGGCACGAGTATCTACATCTATTCCTACTGTGAATATGTGATGAGCTCATACAATAAATCCTAATAGACCAATTGCTATTATAGCATAAATTATTCCTAGGGATCCAAATGTTTCCTTCTTTCCTGATTCTTGACTAATAATATGGGAAATTATTCCGAATCCTGGAAGAATTAAAATATAAACTTCTGGGTGTCCAAAGAATCAAAATAAATGTTGGTAAAGAATAGGATCTCCTCCTCCGGCAGGGTCAAAAAAGGAAGTATTTAAGTTTCGGTCTGTTAGTAATATAGTAATAGCCCCCGCTAAAACTGGTAATGATAATAAAAGTAATAAAGCTGTTAATACTACTGCTCAAACGAATAGAGGTATTCGATCAAAGGTGATTCCTGTCGATCGTATATTAATTACTGTTGTAATGAAATTTACTGCTCCTAAAATTGAGGAAATACCTGCTAAGTGAAGTGAAAAAATAGCTAGATCAACTGAAGCTCCTCCGTGCGCAATAACAGATGATAGGGGTGGGTAAACTGTTCAACCTGTACCAGCTCCGTTTTCTACTATACTTCTTACTAATAGTAATGTAAGGGAAGGAGGTAATAATCAAAATCTTATATTATTCATTCGTGGAAATGCTATATCGGGAGCTCCTAATATTAAAGGAACAAGTCAATTTCCAAATCCACCAATTATAATTGGTATAACTATAAAGAAAATTATTACGAAAGCATGAGCTGTTACAATTACATTATAAATTTGATCGTCACCAATTAAAGCTCCTGGGTGACCGAGTTCAGCTCGGACTAAAATTCTAAGGGATGTTCCTACTATTCCTGCTCAGGCTCCGAAGATAAAATATAAAGTTCCAATATCTTTATGATTTGTTGAGAATAACCATTGTCGCGATTAAATGGCTGAAGTTTAGGCGATAGACTGTAAATCTATTTATAAGAATTTATTCTTTTTAATCATTATTATATAAATTTGATCATTAGTAATTTAATTAATATTTAAGTTGGCTTTATAGTCAATAATGACATTAGACTGCAATTCTAAAGGAGTAATAAATTACTAAGGCTTAAAAGATTTATACTTATATTTATAGCTTTGAAGGCTATTAGTTTAATTAACTTAAAGCCTTACACTATAGTTTATAAGAATAAATAAATTATAGAAATTAGGATTAGACTAAATGTAGAAATAAATGATAAAATTAATATTAACTTAAAAGAAATATTGTTAATAGTTATATCAATAGTTCAATTATTTTCGTAATAATTAAGTATAAAAGCTGCGAAACATAATCGTAAGTAAAAAAACAATGTAATTAGTGTTATAACTGTTATAATTGTTATTAATACATATTGACTTTTTAACACTAATAATTGAATAACTAGTCATTTAGGTAAAAATCCAATAAATGGGGGCAACCCTCCTAGTGAAAGTAGGTTTAAAAATAGAATAAATTTAAGGATTTTGGAATTGAAGAATGAATTAAATAATTGGTTAATGTGGAATATTTTAAAGTTGTTGAATATAAAGGTTAGTCTGAATGATAAAAATGTATAAAAAGAAAAATAAATACATCATATTGATTCACTTGCTTGTATGGCTGCTAATATTCACCCTAAGTGGTTGATTGATGAAAAAGCTATTAGTTTCCGCAGAGAAGTTTGATTAAGTCCACCTAGTGATCCTGTAACAGTTGAGGCAATAATTACTATAAAAATAAAAGTATTTAGTGTTGTGTAAGAAATTAATATAAGGGGTGCAATTTTTTGTCATGTTATTAGGGTAAGAGCATTTATTCAAGAAAGTCCTTCTATAACATTGGGGAATCAAAAATGAAAGGGTGCTGCCCCTCTTTTCAGTAATAAGGATGAAATAATTATTAGATTACTATAAGAAGAATTATCTTGAATAATTGGGTAATTATTTAAATACATTATTATAATAGCAAACAGTAGAACTGCTGAAGCTATGGCTTGGGTTAAAAAATATTTTAATGAGGCTTCTGTAGATGTTAAATTGTTACTATTTATTAGGGGGATAAATGACAACAAGTTAATTTCTAGCCCTATTCAGGCTCCTAATCAAGAATTTGAGGATACAGTGATTAAGGTTCCTGTTATTAAGATAAAAAAAAATATAATTTTTGCTGAATTATTAAAAATTAAAAAGAAAAGGATTAGAACCTTTATAAATGGGGTATGAACCCAGTAGCTTAATTAGCTTATCTTTTTATTGAAACCAATATTAAGTTGATTAAATAGATGTATTCTATTATAATTAATACTATTTGTAATAAATATATTTTGGTGTATGATGCACAAAAGTTTTTGATACTTTTAGAAATAGTTTAATTCTATTAAATATAATGAATGCAATACTAATTGCATTATTTACCCTATCAAGGTAACCCTTTTATCAGGCAATTCATT